ACGATCAAAGTCGAATCGCGAGCCTATTAATGAAGCAAATTCAATGAAACAGCAACTGGTACCATATAGAAGCGGCCATAAACTGGAGAGTCTTGACCAATTCGAAAGATCATTCGATGTAGTTGAAATAACTGAATTGGGGGTTGTTTGGTCAAGTAACGGAAACTCAATCAAATTCATAACTGTCTCAATGTAATTTTTTCCTTCCTTTTTTTTTTTATTGTCTGAATACTCAGTTAAGACCATTCCAACGCTCCCTTTCGCCATGCATAAACTGAACCCACAATTGGGATAAGCACGAAAATTAAAGCTTCGATAAATACAGATACACCCAATACATCGAAACTCATTGCCCATGGATAAAGAAAGACCGTTTCAACATCAAAAACAACAAAAACTAGAGCAAACATGTAATAGCGGATTCGGAATTGTAACCAAGCGTCCCCCATAGGTTCTATGCCCGATTCATAACTAGAGAGCTTCTCTGGTCCTTTACTAACCGGGGCTAAAACTCCTGAAATTACAAATGCCAAGATAGGAATAAGGCTTGATATTATTAGAAATGCCCATAAAATATCATATTCGTGAAGCAGAAACATAAATGTACTCCTATTAATGTGGAATATGCTTAATTATTCGAGTTGGCATTGTCAATTCATCCAGAACTTGTTTTCCTAGGTGAAACAAGAATTTTTTTTAATCAAATCAAAGTGCATAGTTCAGAGTTTGTTTGCTGCGCGGCACGTCTTGTTTAGAGATTCATCCAACGGAATCGGGATTCCGTTTTTGATTTCGATTCTATTTAGATATGGTGTAGAAATAAGGCGTTCTTACACAAACAAAACTCTCTCACTTTGTCTCGCTTTCTCTATTCTCTATAAAAAAATAGATATAAGATATAAAAAATATTAAATAATCAAATTCTAAATAATAAAATGAAATAAGATAATGAAATATTATCAAAAAATAATATCAAACATAACATAGTTATTATCAAAACCGATAATTTTTGGGGGGTAAAAAATGTCTAGGGATTTCTAACATATTCGAAGTATTCTTTTCATTAAAATCCAGGTAAAGGATCGTCGTTGTTTCTATTGATTTTATACAAATACGAATACGTAAACACAATCTAATGCATCGAACGATTATATTTTCTTTCTTTTTCTTGTCCTAGATTTGACACATACTGATCTGATTAGATCCATTGGAATGAATTATTGTTTTTATTTTCAGGTACCTATGTATTTACATGAATATGTGGTAATGCTTTCATTTCATTTCTATGAAACAACCAATGGTCTGGTCTGTCCAGTCTATAAACAAGTACTAATGAGGAAATGAAAACTATACTAAACAAAAATGGAATGTCTATACAAAAATAGACAAATAGAATGTATTAGGGCTATACGGACTCGAACCGTAGACCTTCTCGGTAAAACAGATCAAACTGATTATTATCGAAATGATTCGAACTGTTTCAAAGACCCAACATGCATTTTGTTTGTTGCATTGGGCTCTTTCATCAACTGATGTAAAGATCAGTTAGTCTACCATATTTTTTCTTTACAGGAAGATAATAAGCTGGCTCCATGTGCTCTGATTCATTATTTGTATTCAGATCTAGTAGCAATACCAAAGTGTTTCAAAGAAGGGTTACCTTGACTTAGGTCTGCCTTCGGCTTAGATCAACCTAAGTTAAATGGAGTCTCTATCGTTCCGCTGCAAGAGTCGAATATGAGACTTCATACACCTTAAAGTTCATAGGATGAAAGGAGGTTTTTTTGAAGCCCTTATACTCATTATGCCTAGCATTGAATGGGCTGGGTATTTACCTTATCAACTATCAAATCAATGACGGGTTCTATTTGATTTGGCACCTAAATTCGCACCAAAATCGGACCGAACCAAATATTTGTCAGGCTATTGTTCTCTCGAATCTATGGAGTAAGACATTGATTTTTCAATAAGATCAACCATGTTCATTGCATAATAAGCTCCCTTGAAAAGCATTGGCGCACGTGTAAACGAGGTGCTCTACCTAACTGAGCTATAGCCCTTGTCATAGATATCTTAACATATAGATAATTTCTTGTCAAGATGGATATTCCCTAATCCCACATGATAACTCTTTGATCCGTTTACTGTTAACAGATTGGTATTGCTTAGAAATAATATTCTATCTATAATCCCCGAGGTGATGGGTCTTCTTTTGTGGTGATAAATTACCTACTTAACTCAGTGGTTAGAGTATTGCTTTCATACGGCAGGAGTCATTGGTTCAAATCCAATAGTAGGTAGAACTTATTAGATACCATTGCATTGACTCCGGTATCTAATAAGTTTTTCTACCCATCCTCTTTTTTTCGTTGTATCAGATTAGACTTGATTGTCTTCAATTGGCAGAATCTAAATGTGGTGTATAATAAAGAACTTCTAAAAAACTTCTTTTGATTATTTTGATGTATTGACTAGTAGGAAATAACATTGACAGCCTCTACTCGTGTCCTAGCTCGTCTGAGAGCTAGATTCGCTTCAATCACTTGTCTCTTACCCTCAGCTCTACTCAAGTTAGCTTCAGCTATTTTAAGAGCTTGTTGAGCTTCTTGCGGATCAATGTCAGTACTCATCTCCGCATCATTTCCTAAAATGGTGATCTCATTATTCCCTATTCTAGCAAAACCACCCATCAGAGCCACCGTTAACCATTGGTCATTGAGGCGTATTCTCAAAAGACCTATATCTACAGCCGTGGCAATAGGGGCGTGGTTTGGTAATACACCAATTTGGCCACTATTTGTAGATAAAATGATTTCTTTCACTTCTGAATCCCAAATAATTCGATTAGGAGTCAGTACACAAAGATTTAAGGTCATTTCTTCAAATTGCTCTCCACTTCTAAGTTCATAGCTTTCGCGGTAGCTTCATCGATGTTACCCACCAAATAAAAAGCCTGCTCGGGCAGACCATCTAATTCTCCGGAAAGGATCAGTTGAAACCCCCTAATTGTTTCTGCAAGACCAACATATTTTCCTGGGGAACCAGTAAATACTTCTGCCACGAAGAAGGGTTGTGATAAGAAACGCTCAATTTTTCGTGCTCTTGCTACAGTTAAACGATCCTCCTCGGATAATTCATCCAACCCAAGAATAGCTATAATGTCCTGAAGTTCTTTGTAACGTTGTGAAGTTTGCTTAACTCTTTGCGCAGTTTCATAATGTTCCTCGCCAACGATCCGGGGTTGTAACATAGTTGACGTTGAATCTAAAGGATCTACTGCTGGATAAATACCCTTGGCAGCTAATCCTCTTGATAGTACGGTAGTAGCATCTAAATGTGCAAATGTAGTGGCAGGAGCAGGGTCGGTCAAATCGTCCGCAGGTACATAAACTGCTTGGATCGAAGTTATAGATCCCTCTTTGGTAGAAGTAATTCTTTCTTGCAAAGAACCCATTTCTGTACTAAGGGTAGGTTGATAACCCACTGCAGAAGGCATTCTCCCTAATAATGCGGATACTTCTGATCCTGCTTGGACAAAACGAAAGATATTGTCGATGAATAGAAGCACATCTTGTTCATTAACATCCCGGAAATATTCTGCCATAGTTAGGGCAGTCAAACCAACTCTCATACGAGCTCCCGGCGGTTCATTCATTTGACCATAGACTAAAGCTACTTTTGATTCTGCAAGATTTTTTTCATTAATTACTCCGGATTCCTTCATTTCCATGTAAAGATCATTTCCTTCACGAGTACGTTCTCCTACTCCGCCAAATACGGATACGCCTCCATGAGCTTTGGCAATGTTGTTGATCAATTCCATGATGAGTACTGTTTTACCCACTCCAGCTCCCCCAAATAGTCCGATTTTTCCTCCACGGCGATAAGGAGCTAAAAGATCTACCACCTTAATACCTGTTTCAAAGATTGATAATTTCGTATCTAACTGTATAAAGGCAGGCGCAGATCTATGAATAGGAGATGTTGTGCGAGTATCTACAGGACCTAAATTATCAACAGGCTCTCCAAGAACGTTGAAGATTCGCCCGAGAGTAGCTCCGCCGACTGGAACACTTAGAGGAGCTCCCGTGTCAATCACTTCCATTCCTCTCATCAGCCCATCTGTAGCACTCATAGCTACAGCTCTAACTCGATTATTTCCTAATAATTGTTGTACCTCGCAAGTCACATTAATTTGCTGACCGACAGTATCTCGACCCTTAACTACCAAAGCGTTATAAATATTAGGCATTTTGCCCGGGGGAAAAACGACATCCAGTACTGGGCCAATAATTTGAGCGATACGCCCTAGTTTTTTTTCTTCAAGTGTGGAAACCGCAGGGCTAGAAGTAGTAGGATTGATTCTCATAATTATAATAAAGTGAAATATGTCGAAATCCTTTTTGGAATAATACCAAATCGAAAATAAATGTCCGATAGCAAGTTGATCAGTTAATTCAATAAGAGATAAATGGGAGATAGCACTCGATTTAGTTGGTACCACCCAACCGAATCCGATTCAATCGTTTACTCATTCAATGAGTAAATTTTCAAGTTCAGCCAATCTTTTTTTTTTCAAAAAAAAAATTGCAAGTAAATGAAATCGTGAATAAATGTGTTTCATTTCTCTATCATTATAGAAAAAAAGATCCATATTATATTATTTATGGAATTCGAACCCGAACTCAATTTATGATTCATTATTTCGATCTTATTGGCCTTTGTTCTTTATTTTTTATTTTTCATATAGATTTCCGTCTTTATATTATACCCTTTCGTAGATGAATTATGCTTATTTTCACATCTAGGATTTACATATACAACATATATTACTGTCAAGAGGGAATTTTTCTCAGTATTTAGATATTTAGATTCAAAATAAGAAAGGGATCAATTCAATTATAAACCTGCAAAACAAAGATTAGGATTGGGTTGGGTTGCGCTATATATATCAAAGAGTATACAATAATGATGTATTTGGTGAATCAAATACATGGTCT